TCAAGGCGGAAGCTGCGGGTTCGAGCCCCGTCAGTCCCGGCGGATTCAATAAAAAAAAGACATAAACTCCCCTTTTTGTTTCTGGGCAAGGGGATCAAAAAGGTTTCGTTTATCTTTTTGTTTTATTTTTCTTTATTCATCAAGCAAAAGAAAGGGGTATTTCCATTATTTTAACTAGTACCAATTGTACCAATTGATGGTAGAGAGACATATATAAATTAGTATAATTATAATTATTGAGAGCATTCAACACTTCAAGAAAGAGATACTGTAAGGGGTTTACGCTTTTTGTCAATTAATCTACCATTAACTGGTGTAGTAAAATGGAATAGGATAGCGTATAATACGTTTGCCAAGAGTACCTATATATACTTTTCTTTCTATGAAGTTAAGGAATTGAAAAAAGAAAGTTCGAATCCAACCAAGGAAAGAGGATATTTAAAAAATAAAGATAAAATTAGTCTTCCCTAATTAATATGCGCTTTTAAAAGATTAGAGTCGATGTCGAAGAAAAAACTCGTAAGAAAATTTAAATAGTTAATTTTTTGGAATATTTTAGTTTTTTTACTGGGACTCGTCTTTATTACATTCCATCCATTTCTTTGTTTTCCAAAAAGATGATAGACTCTTAAAAAATTTTTAAAATTTCAAATTGAACTTCGTACTTGTTTTCTCTATTTGATTTCTATTGTTTATTTAAGGTTCTTTATAAACTCTTTTTGTAAACAATCGAAATATAAAAGGTTTTTTATGATACTTCATCAGATGATTGTATAAGGAAAGTAAAGTACTTGGTTGTAGAAAAGAAAGCTGGGAAAAAAAATCATAAATAAATATTTTTTGATTGGATCAGGAATCTCATTATGTATTTGGTGTGGATAAAAGATCTTCCTATGTTATACTATTAAATTATTGATGATGAATCGATTTTATAGCTCCGATATTGTTATTCATGATATTTATTTCATTCGATATCATCGAAATCTAATTCATCTGAGTGAGTTTACAAGCGAAAGATTTCTCATCTCTATGGGATTAAATCCCGAGATATTCCAAAGAAAAAAAATAAATAAACGATTAAATTATGGAAGTCAATATTCTTGCATTTATTGCTACTGCACTCTTCATTCTCGTTCCTACTGCTTTTTTGCTTATAATTTACGTAAAAACGGTTAGTCAAAATAATTAATTTGAATACAATTTAACTATCAATGAAAAAAAAAGTATTTCTATTTATCGTCTTAAATGAAAGGAATGCATTAGACTCAGTAGTAGTAGTATTCTAAGGGGCCCGCTAATATGGTAGAAAGAGATCTCTTTCTACCATACTAGCCATTATGGTTATTGTAATGTATAAAGATACAAGTGAAATATCTTAATATAAAGGAATCCACCTATATCTCTCTTTTTCTTTATAAATGTCAATATAAATAAAATAGAATATGAAATGTATGTACATACTTTCTCAATTTCATTTGTTTGTTTGATCCATTTAATACAGATAATGCGAATTTGATGGAAACTTCTTCAGATTTATAAAAGGGGTTACCCCATGAATGGTTAACGGTGTAAACCCTGATATAAAAATAGAAAATGAGTCAATAAAACAAAACATAAATTTATAAAAAAAAATCTAAAAAAAAAATTGCTGACGGGTCTAGAAAACTAAAACAATTGATACAGGTTGATAGAGTTTGATTATGACCGCAATTAGGAGTACTTCTAGAGTCCACTTCTTCCCCACACTACGAGAGAGAGGGAAAATGTAAAAACTACCATTAAACCAGCCCATGCGAGACTTACTATATCCATGTGAATTCTGTCCCCTATTTCTATGAATATGAAGAAACTATTCCATTATTGTTCACTAATAATAGTGAAATAACTGGTGCAGAGTCAAAAAAAGGGAGAGGTATTTGGTCACCATTGATTAACTACTCCTGATTAACTACTCCAAAAAATCCACTTATCTTATAATGAGTTATTCTTAATTATAGAATTTCTAGTAGAATCGACAAGATGTAAACACAAGTAAACGGACACTTTTCGAAGTATCCAAGGAATCTGACTCACATGTGGAAAGAATAAGACTTTTTCTTTCGTTTATCGTTTTTTATTTTTGGAAGTAAAACGAAAGGCAATTCTTCATCTAATCTAATATGGATTGAATGTCTGAGCATTCCGAGACTTTCATGAGTCTGTATCAAAAGTATCTTAGGTCCTTTCCAAAACTATTAAATTAATTCCCTCTCTGGCTATCCAATCTAATTGAAGACTCAGACGGATTTCCCCCCACTACTTTTATTTAGTTTTCCTTAAATCTGATAGGAAAAACTTTAGGTTAGAGAATAGAACCTCGAGAGCCAGGGGCTTAGAATCACTAAAAGAAAGTATCAAGAGTCTTTTCCTACGTTTGTTATATTATAATAGGGGATTTAAAGTCTTGAGGCGGCACCCGGATTTGAACTGGGGAAAAAGGATTTGCAGTCCCCCGCCTTAC